AATGAAGTGCCTGATAAAAGGGCTATCTTGATAGGATAAATAATGTAAAATTTACCTTCATTACATTAGATAGAATTAAACTATCCCAAATAGTTTCAAAAACTAACGTGCATCTTACACTTTAATATAGAAAGATAAGCTAATCTAAGCTAATGGGTTCATAACCCATATATAGAGGTCCTGATCCTCTTCTTTCTAATGACCAAAAACCTTAATAAACTTCTTTTTCTGTCATCAACGATGGCAGGATCAATAATCTCTATTTCATCTAACTCATGATTTGGAGTATGAATAGGTTTAGAAATTAACCTATTGTCATTTATTCCTTTAATGGTAAATGACAAAAACCCGATGATTAATGAATCATCAATCAAATATTTTATTGTTCAAGCAGTAGCTTCAGCAATATTATTATTCTCAATTTTAGTAATTATACTAAGATTTCCCATAGGGGGGGAAAAAAAATTAGTACCCTCAATAATAATCAATTCAAGATTATTAATTAAAATTGGAGCTACACCATTCCATTTTTGATTTCCTGAAGTTATAAAAGCTTCAAGATGAAAAAATTGCTTAGGGTTAAGGACATGGCAAAAAATAGCTCCAATAATAGGGATATCGTATTGCATTGAAAGAAAATTATTCATTACATCAATTGTGATTTCAAGAATCTTTATGGGAGCAATAGGAGGTCTTAACCAAACCTCATTACGTCAAATTATGGCTTATTCTTCAATTAGACATCTCGGATGAATAATTAGATCGATAATAATTAGAGAAACCATGTGAGAAATATATTTCCTAATTTACGTAATTCTAAGAGCTATTATAACCATTTTCTTCAACCAATCAAATCTTTTTTTTGTAAACCAAATTTTCATGTCAAGAAGAGGTAAAACAGAAATTAAGTTTTTTATAATTTTGTCCTTACTCTCACTTGGTGGGTTACCTCCCTTCCTTGGGTTTCTCCCAAAATGAATAATTATCCAAATAATAGTAGAGAACAGAATAACACTGTTAGTTGCAACTATAGTAATATTGACCACAATTACACTCTACTACTATATTCGAATCAGATTCACCTCAATAGTTTTAGCTAACAGTGAAACATCCTGATCAATCGACATTAAATCATGAAAATCCAAAATCACTTTATTGACAATGGTTATAATTTCAAGACTAGGCCTAATTTCAACAACAAGTTTAATTTTTAATTCCTAGTAGAAAGGACTTAAGTTAAAAAAACTATTAACCTTCAAAGTTAGAATTAAAGGAAAATTTTTTAGGCCTTAGTAATACTAGTTTTACACCTCTAGAATTGCAGTCTAGAATCATCATTGAACATAAGACCTAATTGGTAAAGAAGGAATTAACCCCATAAATAGATTTACAGTCTACCGCCTATAATTTCAGCCACTTCACCGAATAAGTGAATATTCTCCACAAATCATAAAAATATCGGAACATTATATTTTTTATTCGGTGGCTGAGCGGGGATAGTGGGAACATCAATGAGATTATTAATTCGAGCAGAATTAGGACAAGCAGGGCAGTTAATTGGTGATGATCAAATCTACAATGTAATCATTACAGCACATGCTTTCATTATAATTTTCTTCATGGTTATGCCAATTATAATTGGGGGATTTGGAAATTGACTAGTACCATTAATAATCGGTGCACCAGATATAGCCTTCCCACGAATAAACAACATAAGATTTTGATTACTACCACCTTCACTAACTTTACTAATTAGATCATCGATAGTGGATATAGGAGTAGGAACAGGATGAACAGTTTATCCCCCTTTAGCTGGAACAATCACTCATAGTGGAAGATCAGTAGATTTGGCAATTTTCTCTCTTCATTTAGCAGGCGTATCATCAATCCTGGGGGCTGTAAACTTTATCACAACAGCCATCAACATACGAAGTAAAAATATAACCCTTGACCAAACACCATTATTTGTATGATCAGTTATTATTACAGCACTACTATTATTACTTTCATTACCTGTTTTAGCAGGAGCAATCACAATACTATTAACAGATCGAAATCTAAACACATCATTCTTTGACCCCTCAGGAGGAGGTGATCCTATTCTATACCAACATTTATTCTGATTCTTTGGTCATCCAGAAGTTTATATTCTAATCCTTCCTGGATTCGGGATTATCTCACACATTGTATGTCAAGAAAGAGGTAAAATTGAATCATTTGGAACATTGGGAATAATTTATGCAATATTATCAATTGGACTAATAGGATTTATTGTATGAGCCCATCATATATTTACAGTTGGAATAGATGTAGATACACGAGCCTACTTTACATCAGCAACAATAATTATTGCAGTACCAACAGGAATTAAAGTATTTAGATGACTAGCAACATTATATGGAACAAAATTCAATTTCAATCCACCTTTATTATGAGCAATTGGATTTATTTTTCTATTCACAATTGGTGGTCTAACAGGACTTATTTTAGCAAATTCTTCTTTAGATATTATTCTCCATGATACCTATTATGTAGTAGCCCACTTTCATTATGTACTCTCAATAGGTGCAGTATTTGCCATTATAGGAGGATTAATTCAATGATACCCATTATTTACAGGAATAACAATAAACAATAAATGACTAAAAATCCAATTCACAATTATATTTATCGGAGTTAATATAACATTTTTCCCTCAACACTTCCTAGGATTAGCAGGAATACCTCGACGATATTCCGACTATCCAGATGCTTATACATCATGAAATATCATCTCAAGAATTGGCTCTATAATCTCAATCGTAGGAATTATTATATTCATCATAATTATATGAGAAAGAATAATCTCAAATCGGAAAGTAATATTTAGAGAAAACTTATCAAGATCAAACGAATGATTACAAAATAATCCTCCTGCAGAACATAGATACTCTGAGCTTCCACTAATCTCAAAGTTCTAATATGGCAGACTAGTGCAATAGATTTAAGCCCTATAAATAAAGAATAAACTTTTATTAGAAAATGTCTACATGATCTCAAATCTCATTACAAGATAGAGCATCCCCTTTAATAGAACAGCTCTCATTCTTCCATGATCACACAATAACAATTCTAATTATAATTACAATTATTGTAGGTTATACTCTAAACTACATCATAATAATTGAGTTCAAAAATCGAAATATGCTTCATGGACATGTTATTGAAACTATCTGAACAACATTACCAGCCATTACCCTAATCTTTATTGCATTACCATCCCTACGATTACTTTACATAATAGACGATTCTAGTGACACATTAATTACCATTAAAACAATTGGACGTCAATGATACTGAAGATATGAATATTCTGACTTCATAAATGTAGAATTTGACACTTATATAATAAAAGAACAAGACCTTATAAACAATAGATTTCGACTACTAGATGTTGATAATCGAACAGTGATCCCAATAAATTCAGAAATTCGAATACTAACAAGAGCATCAGATGTTCTTCATTCTTGAACAATTCCTGCACTAGGAATTAAAATTGATGCAACGCCAGGACGACTAAACCAAGGAACATTTTTAATTAACCGTCCTGGATTATATTTTGGTCAATGCTCAGAAATCTGTGGAGCAAATCATAGATTTATACCTATCATTATTGAAAGAACATCAGTCAGTCTTTTCATCAAATGACTCAACAAGATAATTTAAAGAATTAGTTAAATTATAACACTAGTATGTCAAACTAAAATTACTTCAATTAAAGTATTCTTTAAACATCAGATGACTGAAAGTAAGTAGTGGTCTCTTAAACCAAAAAATAGTAAATTAACATATACTTCTGATGAGGAAAATAAATTCAAATCCCTCAAATATCACCAATAATATGATTCACAATATTCATTCTATTCTCAACAACAATAGTACTATTTAATCAAATAATATTCTTTTCATCCAAAATAAATAAAATTTCATTGAATAAAAAAGAAATAAATCAAAACTACCATTTAAACTGAAAATGATAACAAACCTATTTTCAACATTTGATCCATCAACAAGACTATTCAATATATCAATTAACTGATCAAGAACTTTTATTGGACTATTATTAATTCCTTCTACATTCTGATTCATTCCATCACGAATCTCAATAACATGAAACAAAATCAACTCAAATCTTCATAATGAATTTAAAACAATTACTGGACCAAAATCATTTAATGGCACAACACTAATATTCACCTCAATATTTATTATATTAATATTCAATAACTTTATAGGATTATTCCCTTACATTTTCACTAGAACAAGACATATGACACTTACATTCTCAATCGCATTACCCATATGATTAAGATTTATATTATTTGGATGAATTAACAACACAAAACATATAATAGCTCATTTAGTACCTCAAGGTACTCCTAATGCATTAATATCATTTATAGTATTAATTGAAACAATTAGTAATATTATCCGACCAGGAACTTTAGCCATCCGACTAGCTGCTAATATAATTGCAGGACACTTATTATTAACACTATTAGGAAACACAAGAAGTATAATTAGATTAAGACTAATAACAATTCTAATTTCTAGACAAATGCTCTTATTAATATTAGAATCAGCAGTTTCATTAATTCAAGCATATGTATTCTCTATCCTAAGAACACTATATTCAAGAGAAACATATTAAACTTATGATAACAACCCACTCTAACCACCCATTTCACTTAGTAGACTATAGACCATGACCTCTAACCGGATCAATAGGGGCTATAGTTTTGACATCAGGACTAGCAAAATGATTTCACCTATTCAACATCAACTTATTCTTAATTGGAGCTTTAATTACAATTTTAACCATATTACAATGATGACGAGATGTAATTCGAGAAGGCACCTATCAAGGCCTACATACAGAATATGTATCAATTGGACTTCGATGAGGAATAATTCTTTTTATTGCATCAGAAGTAATATTTTTTATATCATTCTTTTGGGCCTTCTTTAATAGAAGAATTTCGCCTAATATTGAATTAAATATAATATGACCACCAATAGGAGTTAAACCATTCAATCCTATACAAATTCCACTTCTAAATACAACCATCCTGTTAGCATCAGGAGTTACAATCACATGAGCTCATCATAGAATAATTAATTCTAACCATTCTCAAACAATACAAGGATTATTTTTTACAGTAATATTAGGGATTTATTTCACTACCTTACAAGCCTATGAATATTGAGAAGCACCATTTACTATTGCAGATGCCACCTATGGGTCTTCATTTTTCATGGCAACAGGATTCCATGGATTACATGTAATTATTGGAACAATATTTCTTCTTTCATGTTTAGTCTGACATTTAACGAAGCAAATTTCACCAAACCATAATTTTGGTTTTGAAGCAGCAGTATGATTTTGGTATTTTGTTGATGTAGTTTGACTATTCTGTTACATTTCAATCTGTTGATGAGGTAGATATTTTTTCTAGTATAATTAGTACAACTAACTTCCAATTAGTAAGTTTTAAAAATTCAAGAAAAATAATTGTAATAACATTTTTCAGTTTCATTAATAGATTTATTATCCCAATAGCAGTTATAATTATTGCTAGAATTTTATCAAAAAGAAATATTGATGATCAGGAAAAACGTTCAGCTTTTGAATGTGGATTTGATCCTAAAAGATCAGCATGAATACCTTTCTCAATTCAATTCTTTTTAATTGCAGTAATTTTCTTAATTTTTGATATTGAAATTGTATTAATTTTACCAATTATAATTATTATAAAATCATCAAACTTACTAATCTGATCAATGTCCACACTCATATTTATATTAATTCTACTTAGAGGATTATATTACGAATGAAATCAGGGAGCTCTTAATTGAGCAAAATAATGGGGGTATAGTTAATTATAACATCTGGTTTGCATTTAGAAAGTATTGAAATTTACTCAATTTCCCTCAAATGGGAAGTGAATTATCACAATCAGCTTCGACCTGATCATTGGTATAAAATTATACCCTTATTTTAATTAATTGAAGCCAAATAGAGGCATATTACTGTTAATAATACCAATGAACTAAATATTCCAATTAAAGAAATGTAAAGCAATTATTGGAGCTGCTAACTCTCAATCATAGCGGTTAAAATCCGTTAACATTTCTTCTAAAAAATCTATATAGTTTAAATAAAACACTACATTTTCAATGTAAAAATGATATAAATCTAATTATCTACAGATAAAATACTCAAAAACATAAAATTACCTTAACATCTTCAATGTTATGCTCTAAATTTGAGCTATTTGAGTTAATTATAAAATAAAATAAACAAAATGAATATTCAAAAAACAAAAGTAAAAATATAAAACCTAAAATTCAAATCATATCAACATTGAATATAATTAATAAAGTACAAAAATAAATTATATAAACCTTGTCCACCTAAAAACTCTCCCCATCCAGAATCCAAAACCCTAGAAATATAATAACCATAAGATAAAGAGAAAAAAGTTAAATAAGTAGTAGAAAGACTTGGTAAAAATCATATTAAACCTAAAAATCTAATTAAAGGCAAATTAGATAATGAATACAAAATCAATCTAAATCTATTTATTGAAATTAAATAACCTAAATAAGCTCCAATCAAAACCACAAAAATAGTAAGAAACCTTAAACTATAAGGCAATAAAATTAAATCAGGAAAAGGAAAAATTAATCAAGATAATATTCTACCTCCAAATACAGCAACAATTAATAAAGAAATTATTCTAAATGAAATATAATATCTATTATTATCAAAAAAACAACCAGAAAAATAATTATTATCACCAACCATAGAGTAACTATATAAACGAAAAGAATAAGAGGCAGTTAACCCAGTAGAAAAAAAATAAAAGAAAAAAATTAAACAATTAATTCAACTTAAACTAACAAGCTCAAGAATTAAATCCCTTGAATAAAACCCCGCCAAAAAGGGTAAACCACAAAGTGATAAACTAGAAACATTTAAACAAATAGAAGTTAAAGGCATAAAATTAATAATTGAACCCATAAAACGGATATCCTGACAATCCCTTATATTATGAATAATAGATCCAGCACACAAGAATAACAAAGCCTTAAATAAAGCATGAACTAACAAATGAAAAAAAGAAACCTTAGGATAACCTATTGATAAAATTCTTATCATTAAACCCAACTGTCTTAAAGTAGACAAAGCAATAATCCTCTTTAAATCAAACTCAAAATTAGCTCCTAAACCAGACATAAATATAGTTAAACAACCTAAAAACATTAAAAACCAACCAAAACCAAAATCAACTAATATTGAATTAAACCGAATAAGTAAATAAATCCCAGCAGTAACAAGAGTAGAAGAATGAACAAGAGCTGACACAGGAGTAGGAGCAGCCATTGCAGCAGGAAGCCAAGAAGAAAAAGGAATCTGTGCTCTTTTTGTTAAAGAAGCCAAAACAACCAATAAAGTAACAACCTTTATTTCCCAAGAATTTGAAATAAAGTCAAAATAAAAAATATAATTTCAGCCTCCAAAATTAAGCATTCAAGTAATGGAAATCAAAATAGCTACATCCCCGATTCGGTTTGTCAAAGCAGTTAATATTCCAGCATTATAAGAATTTTCATTCTGATAATAAATTACTAAACAATAAGAGACTAAACCCAAACCATCCCAACCTAACAAAATTCTAATTAAATTCGGACTTAAAATTAAAAAAACTATTGAAAGAATAAATATTAACACCAAAATAACAAAACGATTAATATTAACCTCATTAGACATATAATCACAACTATAATAAATAACCAAAGAAGAAATAAACATCACAAAAGATATAAAAATCAAAGACATTCAATCAAAAATAAAAGTTATCACAACAACCGAACTATTCAATCTAAACAACTCCCACTCAATAAACAAGCTATAATCAAAAAGCAAATAATAAACACCAAATAAAAAACCAAACAATCTTAAAATAAATAAAACAAAAAATCTTAATGAAAAAATAGAAAAAACATTCATGACCTAGAATGAAAACTCATATCAATGATTCCACAAATCAATATTTTAATTAAAATACCTAAGCCTAAATAAACAAAAAACTAGCCCTTAAAAATAATAAATTCAAAGGTAATCAATGTAAAACTAAAAGATGATACTCTCGGAAATAACCTAAAGAATATCTATAAAAACCTCTATAATTCTTTCCATGCTGAGAATATCTATACATATATAATGTATAAACAGCTCTAAAAAAAGACAAAAACATTAACATAAAAAATCTTAAAAATGATCAAGAAATAATTCTATTCAACAATCTTAATTCACCTACCAAATTAAAAGATGGAGGAGCAGCCATATTTGAAGATCTTAACAGAAATCATCAAAGAGACATTCTTGGTATTAAATTAATCAAACCTTTATTAATCAATATTCTCCGACTACCCAAACGCTCATAAATAATATTTGATAAACAAAATAAACCAGATGAACATAAACCATGACCAACTATTAAAGATAAAGAACCAAAAACACCTCATCAATTTATTCTTATCAACCCTCCAATTACTATTCTCATATGAGCAACAGAAGAGTAAGCAATTAAAGATTTTAAATCAACCTGACGAAAACAAATAAAACTCACAATAACCCCTCCAGATAATCTCAAAGACAATCAAAAATAATTAAACTTAACACCTAGAAAAGTAATAATCCTTATAACACGAAAAATTCCATAACCACCAAGTTTCAATAAAACACCAGCCAAAATCATTCTTCCAGAAATAGGTGCCTCAACATGAGCCCTAGGAAGTCATAAATGAACCAAAAACATTGGCATCTTAACCAAAAAAGACAAAACAATAAATAAATAAAACATAAAATAAAAAGAACCAAAATCAACGAATAAAGGAAAAAATAAACTACCAATAATTAAATTAATCTTAAACAAAACAATCAATAAAGGTAGACTAGCAACAAGAGTATAAAAAATTAAATAAACACCAGCCTGCAATCGCTCAGGCTGATAACCCCAACCCAAAATTAATAATAAAGTTGGAACTAATCTAGCCTCAAAGAAAATATAAAACATCATTAATCTCATTCTAGAAAATGAACAATATAACATGATTATTAAAAAAAGAATAATAAAATTAAATAAGCAAGAATAATTATTCAAATTATAAATAGAACTTCTAGAAGTCAATATTAAAGAACAAACTCAAAATCTTAACAAAATTAAATAAAAAGAAAAATAATCAACCCCAAAAAAGTATGAAATCATATTAAAATCAGTACAAAGATAAAAATTCAACATAAAAATAAATCTAATTAAAAACATTAAAGAATGAACAATTCATCAAAAACATCAAAGGAAAGAGAGAGGGATCATAAAAACTAACATAAACAGATACCTTAACATAAAGATAAAGAAAAAGAACTAAAAAAATCATTTCCATAAGAACGAATCATAGATACTAAAATTGATAAACCCAAAGCCCCCTCACAAACAGAAAAAACAAGAAAAATTAAAGGAAAATAATAATCATAATCATAAGAAAATAAATAAATAATAATAAGTATAAATAACGACAAAACAATATACTCCAATCTCAGAAGAACAACAAGCAAATGTTTTCGTCTAGATGAAAAAACATAAATACCAGAAAAGTAAATTAACAATGAAGTTAAGATTGAAAATTTCAGCATTAGTTTTAATAGTTTAAAAAAATAAAACATCGGTCTTGTAAACCGAAATTAAGCAGCCCATCTTTTAAAACTTCAGGGGTAAGAACCTTTTCTTATCTCAAACATCCAAAGCTAGTATTTTAATAAAATAACCCCTGATATGCTTAAGACATTAATTATAGCAATTATAAATTCCATAAACATTAATTTTATTAAATCAAATCATCCCATATCTATAATATTCATCATTATTATTCAAACTCTACTTATCTGTTTAATAATAGGAAATTTAATAGAAAGATTTTGATTATCTTATATTCTACTCTTAACATTTCTAGGAGGAATATTAGTTTTATTTATTTATATCTCAAGAATTGCATCAAATGAATTATTTAATTTTAATTCAAACAATATATTCACTAATATCACAACAGTAATAATTATATTTACAATTATTTCTTCTAATGAATATTTAATAATAACCGATATTTTCAAAAATAAAGACACTGACATGATAAAATTATCAATTGACATCCTAGAAATAAGCCCTTCCTTAACAAAACTTTATAATTACCCTTCATTTTTAATTACATTAATAATAATAATCTACCTATTTCTAGCTTTATTAGTAATAGTAAAAATTACCAACATTAACCAAGGACCAATTCGTAAATTAAATTAACTAATGAATAAACCAATACGTTTAACACACCCATTAATCAAAATTATTAATAATTCACTAATTGATTTACCAACTCCCACTAATATTTCATTTTGATGAAATTATGGGTCCCTTTTAGGATTATGCTTAATAATTCAAATTATTACAGGACTATTTTTATCAATACATTACACACCTAATATTGAAACAGCATTTAGAAGTATTATCCACATTTGTCGAGATGTAAATAATGGGTGAATTATTCGAACTTTACATGCTAATGGAGCTTCAATATTCTTTATTTGTATTTACCTTCATGTAGGTCGAGGAATTTATTATAGATCATATTCATTCTTATACACCTGAATAATCGGAACAATTATTATACTCTTAGTTATAGCAACAGCATTTATAGGTTATGTTTTACCCTGAGGACAAATATCCTTTTGAGGTGCAACAGTAATTACAAATTTATTATCAGCAATTCCTTACATAGGAACAAATCTAGTTCAATGAGTATGGGGGGGATTCGCTGTAGATAACGCTACATTAAATCGATTCTTCACTTTTCATTTCCTCTTACCATTTTTAATTACAGCTATAGTTATAATCCATTTATTATTTTTACATCAAGTAGGATCAAATAATCCTTTAGGAATTAACAGAAACACTGAAAAAATTCCATTCCATCCATACTTCACATTTAAAGATTCAATCACAATTATTATAATAACATCCCTATTAATCTTATTATGTTTAACTAATCCGTATCTTTTAGGAGACCCTGATAACTTCATCCCAGCAAACCCTTTAGTTACTCCTATTCATATTCAACCAGAATGATATTTCTTATTTGCATACGCAATCCTACGATCAATCCCTAATAAATTAGGAGGAGTTATTGCACTATTTATATCCATTAGTATTTTAATAATTATACCATTTTATAATAAAACACCTTTCCGAGGTATACAATTTTACCCACTCAATCAAATTATATTCTGAATTATAGTAACTGTAGTAATTTTATTAACATGAATTGGTAAACGCCCAGTTGAAGAACCTTATATTATAACAGGTCAAATACTTACAGTTATTTACTTTTCATACTTTATCATTAATAAACACATCAGTTATTTATGAGATTCCATAATTAAAAACTAAGTTAATTAACTTAATAGAAAGTTTATGTTTTGAAAACATAACATTAGAAGTTCAAATCTTCTATTAACTTCAGTTATTCTTAAAAAATTTCACTAAATAATTAGGGTTAATAGAATCCTTAACCCACAAAAAAAGATCAAAAAATTTAAAGATAAAGGAAGAAAGCTCTTTCAAGCTATATACATCAATTTATCATAACGGAAACGAGGTAAAGTCCCACGAACTCAAATAAAGCAAAAAGAAATAAAAGTCAATTTAATAAAAAAAATTATGGAATAAAAGTCTCCACCAAAAAAAAACAATCCCATAAGTGCTCTTATAAAAATAATTCTAGTATACTCTGATAAAAAAATTAATGTAAATCCACCAGCACCATATTCAACATTAAATCCAGAAACCAACTCAGATTCCCCTTCAGCAAAATCAAAAGGAGTTCGATTGGTTTCAGCTAAACAAGAAGCAAAACAGGAAATTATTAAAGGAAAACAAATAATTATAAATCAACAATATAATTGATAATTTATAAAATCAACCAAATTAAATCTACCAACCAAAAAAATTAAACTTAATAAAATTAAAGCCAAACTAACCTCATAGGAAATAGTTTGAGCAACAGAGCGTAATGAACCAAGTAATGAATAGTTAGAATTTGAAGATCAACCAGCAATTATTATTGTATAAACCCCAAATCTAGTACAACATAAAAAAAATAAAAATCCATATATAAAAGAACACATATATGTCAAATATGGGAAAACCGACCAAACAACTAAAGAAATCATTAATCTAAAAATAGGTGAAAAATAATAGAGTAAATAATTTGAAGAGATAAGAACAAACTGTTCCTTAGTTAATAATTTTAATGCATCACTAAACGGTTGTAAAATACCAATAAAACCAACCTTATTTGGCCCTTTACGAATATGAATATAACCCAATACCCTACGTTCAAATAGGGTTAAAAAGGCCACCGCAATTAAAACAAAAATAATTAACAAAAGAAAGTTTAATAAAAACATTAATAAATCATAAGATATAATTACTATTTGTAGAAATAAACTACATAAATGAAATCTAAATTCAACACATTAATCTGTCAAAATAGTAAATTAATATTAATCAATAGATAAAGAAATATTCCAATTATATGGTCCTTTCGTACTAATACAAAAAAATAAACTTTGGATAGAAACCAACCTGGCTTACGCCGGTTTGAACTCAGATCACGTAAGAATTTAAAGGTCGAACAGACCTAGTTTCTAAACTGATACATCTAAAACTTTTCTTAATCCAACATCGAGGTCGCAATCTGCTTTGTTGATATGAACTCTAAAAAACAATTACGCTGTTATCCCTAAGGTAACTTAATCTTTTAATCACAAATTATGGATCAACCTTTCATAAATAAATGACATTAAAATAAAAAGTTTGATTATTCTTCATGTCACCCCAACAAAATAAATTAATTAACAAACAAAATAAATCAACAAAAAAATGACTTTAATTAACTTATAAAGCTCTATAGGGTCTTCTCGTCCTAAAGTTAAATTTAAGCCTTTTGACTTAAAAGTTAAATTTTATTAATTAAAATTGAGACAGTCCCCCTCTCGTCAAACCATTCATTCCAGCCCTCAATTAAAGAACTAATGATTATGCTACCTTTGCACGGTCAAAATACCGCGGCTATTTAAAATATTATTCAGTGAGCAGGTCAGACTTCAAATTATCATCAAAAAGACATGTTTTTGATAAACAGGCGAAGAGAAAATTTGCCTAGTTCCTTAAAATAAATTATCAACTAAAATAACAATAAACAAATAAATATACTAATTCAATCATTATAACAAAAAATACAAAATTAATTTAAAAATTTCAATAAAAATTCTAAAAACATTATAAAATCACAAATCTAAAAAATGAACAAAAACGTAATCAAAAAGATAGCTGGTTAAAAGCCTACTTTTTATTAATTTTTTTAAAATTATAGAATAATAACTTAAGAGCTTATCCCCTAAAGTATTAATAAGTTTATAATTAAAAACAAAAAATAGCAAATAATCAATAAACCATAAAAAATTCAATTTTATCTTGAAAAACTAGATATTTTAGAAAACGAATAACATTTCACTTCTATAATTAAATTTAAAATATTCTTGACACAATAAAAGGAAAATTAATTATAAATCAATCTAAATCGAGACTAGCAATATTAATGCAAAAATATTTATTAACCCTGATACAAAAGGTACCTCAAAATAAGAGTACTTTTAAAATTTTATTCAAAATTAATAGTCCAATTACTTTACTAATTCACTATAATTAATAAAATCAGTTCTTTAAAAAATACTTAGACAAAAAGAAACAAAGTTATTTCTATTAAACAATTTGAATACAAACAATTAAAATAAAAAAATAAAAATCAAGGCATCCTGAATTGCACAGAATCAACTCCAGTGTAAATGAAATACTTTACTAATAAATCTACCTTGATTTCTTTCTAGACACACTTTCCAGTACGTCTACTATGTTACGACTTATCTCAACTAAAATAAACCAATTATAAAAACATAAATAATGAGAGTGACGGGCGATGTGTACACACCTCAGAGCCAATATCAAATGAATAATGTCAAACAAATTACTATCAAATCCAACTTAGTTATAAATTTAAATAAATAAAACCGACAAAGTAAAACCTAATGTAACCCGCCTCCACTTAATTATAATGCTGCACCTTGACCTGAAATTTTACTCAATTAAGAATTATGAAAATTTTATAACCCTAAAAAGATCCTCTGATAACGGAGATATACAAACAAATAAATCAAGTTATACTAATCGTGTACTATCAATCATGGGGTAGGTTCCTCTGAATGGAATAAAATGCCGCCAAATTCTTTAGGTTTTAAGAACTTAACTATTAATACCCTAACAAACTTTTACAATTAAAATAATAGGGTATCTAATCCTAGTTTATAATTTAAATTTCACAGAATCAAAAATAAGAATATTAAATAAATAAAAAATTTCACCTACAAAATACATAATTATACCCTTATAAAGAATAATTAACTGTAAAGTCAAAAATATTCACTTGCATAAATTGTATAACCGCGACTGCTGGCACAAAATTAGTCAAAACTTAATCAATTACTAATTCCAAATTGACCTGATTTTATTAAATTAAATTACTACATCAACGAAACATTTAGTATTCAAAACTAGTATATAATATAAAGATAAAGTGAATAATTAAGCAAGAATAAAACTTTGATAATAAAAACAAAAACATTTAAAACGCATCATTAAACCCATTAGACTCAAGAATGATTCATAAACCCAAGAAAAACCTTTAAATTCATTCAGATTTTTATTAAACTTTAAAAGAAGCCCTATACTACTCAAAAGAGGAGTGACCAGTTCCTCACGAGTTAATAAAACTTCAACATTATTAATCATGTTAATCCCATCCAAACTTCACCCATTAGACTCAAGAATGATTCATAAACCCAAGAAAAACCTTTAAATTCATTCAGATTTTTATTAAACTTTAAAAGAAGCCCTATACTACTCAAAAGAGGAGTGACCAGCTCCTTTAAACTTCTTATTATATAAATAATTAATGCTCTAGTACATGAATTCAACAAAGGGACAGTATTGCTTAGAATAGTCTTATTCATTTAATCTTTTTTTTTTTTATTCTTCCAAAAAAAGATTAAATAATATAAGCTATTTTTCTAAATACTATTTCATAACTTATAATACTCATTATTAATCAATACACTATATCTATTAACCAATGATCAGTATATTAATCTAATCCTTTATAATCAAATAAATAATTATACCAATAACATTATTGTAAATTAATCTGTGATTATTAATATAAAGTTCTAAATCACAATAATAATTAAAGTTAAATATTTTCTTTTCTTTAAAATCATAAGTATCTATACTTTTTGATAGATGAATATAACTAATATAATTCTTTAGTTATTAATATAAGTAGTATAAATACATTAATATACTATAGATAAATTAATAATAACGAATTATATTAGACTAAATTCATTATTATTAATATAAAGATCTAAATCTCAATAATAATTAAAGTTAAATATTTTCTTTTGCCTAAAATCATAAGTATCTATACTTTTTGATAGATGGATATAATTAATATAATAGCTTAAAGTAAATAAATAAACCTAGTAGGTATTAAACGTGTGGTAGATATATATATATAATTAAATAATTTATATTACATTCCAAGCCTAAATAAAACCCAATTACAAAGAAAAAAATCACTACATCCCCGAAATCAAACAAAAGATACAGATCTATTTAATGAAGAACATGCTTATAATTTACATATAAAATAACAAAAATTGC